AGAAAGATAGCAAATATCTGGAGTTTCTTTTTTTATCCTATACGGATGATCCGATCCGCAAGGACCATGATTGGGAATTGTTTGATTGTCTTTCTTCGAGGAAGAAGCGAAACATAATCAACTTGAATTCGGGACAGCTATTCGAAATCTTAGGGAAAGACTTGATTTCTTATCTCATGTCTGCTTTTCGTGAAAAAAGACCAATTGAAGGGGAGGGTTTCTTCAAACAACAAGGAGCTGAGGCAACTATTCAATCAAATGATATTGAGCATGTTTCCCATCTCTTCTCGAGAAACAAGTGGGGTATTTCTTTGCAAAATTGTGCTCAATTTCATATGTGGCAATTCCGCCAAGATCTCTTCGTTAGTTGGGGGAAGAATGAGCACGAATCGGATTTTTTGAGGAACGTATCGAGAGAGAATTTGATTTGGTTAGACAATGTGTGGTTGGATCGGTTTTTTAGCAAGGTACGGAATGTATTGTCAAATATTCAATATGATTCCACAAGATCAAGATCTATTTTCGTTCAAGTAAGGGATTCTAGCCAATTGAAAGGATCTTCTGATCAATCCATAGATCATTTCGATTCCATTAGAAATGAGGATTCAGAATATCCCACATTGATCGATCAAACAGAGATTCAGCAACTAAAAGAAAGATCGATTCTTTGGGATCCTTCCTTTCTTCAAACGGAACGAACAGAGATAGAATCAGATCAATTCCCGAAATGCCTTTTTGGATCTTCCTCAATGTCCCGGCTATTCACGGAACGTGAGAAGCAGATGAATAATCATCTGCTTCCGGAAGAAATCGAAGAATTTCTTGGGAATCCTACAAGATCAATTCGTTCTTTTTTCTCTGACAGATGGTCAGAACTTCATCTGGGTTCGAATCCTATTGAGAGGTCCACCAGAGATCAGAAATTTTTGAAGAAAAAACAAGATGTTTCTTTTGTCCCTTCCAGGCGAGCGGAAAATAAGGAAATGGTTGATATATTCAAGATAATTACGTATTTACAAAATACCGTCTCAATTCATCCTATTTCATTCTTGAACAAAAATCCATTTTTTGATTTATTTCATCTATTCCATGACCGGAACAAAAGGGGATACACGTTACACCACGATTTTGAATCAGAAGAGAGATTTCAAGAAATGGCAGATCTATTCACTCTATCAATAACCGAGCCGGATCTGGTGTATCATAGGAGATTTGCCTTTTCTATTGATTCCTACGGGTTGGATCAAAAAAAATTCTTGAATCAGGTATTCAACTCCAGAGATGAATCGAAAAAGAAATCTTTATTGGTTCTACCTCCTCTTTTTTATGAAGAGAATGAATCTTTTTATCGAAGGATCAGAAAAAAATCGGCCCGGATCTACTGCGGGAATGATTTGGAAGATCCAAAACGAAAAACAGCGGTATTTGCTAGCAACAACATAATGGAGGCAGTCAATCAATATAGATTGATCCGAAATCTGATTCAAATCTATGGGTACATAAGAAATGTATCTAATCGATTCTTTTTAATGAATAGATCCGATCACAACTTCGAATATGGAATTCAAAGGGATCAAATAGGAAATGATACTCTGAATCATATAACTATAATGAAATATACGATCAACCAACATTTATCGAATTTGAAAAAGAGTCAGAAGAAATGGTTTGATCCTCTTATTTCTCGAACCGGGAGATCCATGAATCGGGATCCTGATGTATATAGATACAAATGGTCCAATGGGAGCAAGAATTTCCAGGAACATTTCCTTTCTGAACAGAAGAACCATTTTCAAGTAGTGTTCGATCGGTTACGTATTAATCAATATTCGATTGATTGGTCCGAGGTTATAGACAAACAAGATTTGTCTAAGTCACTTCGTTTCTTTTTGTCCAAGTCACTTCGTTTCTTTTTGTCCAAGTCACTTCTCTTTTTGTCCAAGTCACTTCCCCTTTTCTTTGTGAGTATCGGGAATACCCCCATTCATAGGTCCGAGATCCACATCTATGAATTGAAAGGTCCGAATGATCAACTCCGCAATCAGTTGTTAGAATCAATAGGTGTTCAAATCGTTCATTTGAATAAATTGAAACCCTTCTTATTGGATGATCATGATACTTCCAAAAGACCGAAATCCTTGATCAATGGAGGAACAAGATTACCATTTTGCTTCAAAAAGATACCAAAGTGGGTGATTGACTCATTCCATACTAGAAATAATCGCAGGAAATCCTTTGATAACACGGATTCCTATTTATCAATGATATTCCATGATCGAGACAATTGGCTGAATCCCGTGAAACCATTTCATAGAAGTTCATTGATATCTTCTTTTTATAAAGCAAATCCACTTCGATTCTTGAATGATCCAAATCGCTTCTGGTTCTATTGTAACAAAAGATTCCCTTTTTATGTGGAAAAGACCCGTATCAATAATTATGATCCTACATATGGACAATTCCTCACTATCTTGTTCATTCGCAACAAAATATTTTCTTCGTGCGTCGGTAAAAAAAAACATATTTTTGGGGAGAGAGAGACTATTTTGTCAATCGAGTCACAGGTATCTGACATATTTATACCTAACGATTTTACACAAAGTGGTGACGAAAGGTATAACTTGTACAAATTTTTCCATTTTCCAATTCGATCCGAGCCATTCGTTCGTAGAGCTATTTACTCGATCGCAGACATTTATACAACACCTCTAACAGAGGAACAAATAGTTAATTTTGAAAGAACTTATTGTCAGCCTCTTTCAGATATGAATCTATCTGATTCAGAAGGGAAGAACTTGCATGAGTATCTCAGTTTCAATTCAAACATGGATTTGATTCACACTCCATGTTCTGAGAAGGATTTCCCATCTGGAAAGAGGAAAAAAAAACGGAGTCTTTCTCTAAAGAAATGCGTTGAGAAAGGGCAGATGTATAGAACCTTTCAACGAGATAGTGCTCTTTTCAATCTCTCAAAATGGAATCTCTTCCAAACATATATGCCATGGTTCCTTACTTCGACAGGGTGGAAATATCTAAATTTCACCACCCTTTTAGAGATTTTTTCAGAACCATTGCCGATACTAAGGATACTAAGTAGCAGGCACAAATTTGTATCCGTTTTGAGAGATATTATGCATGTATCAGATATATCATGGCCAATTCCTCAGAAGATTCTTCCACAATGGACTCTGACTCTGAAAAGTAAGATTTCGAGTCTGATAAGTGAGATTTCGAGTAAGTGTTTCCAGAATCTCCTTCTGTCCGAAGAAACGATTCATCGAAATAATGAGTCACCCGTTCCATTGATATGGACACATCTGAGATTAACAAATGCTCGGGAGTTCCTCTATTCAATCCTTTTCCTTCTTCTTGTTGCTGGATATCTCGTTCGCATACATCTTCTCTTTGTTTCCCGAGCCTCTAGTGAGTTACAGACAGAGTTAGAAAAGATCAAATCTTTGATGATTCCATCATACATGATTGAGTTGCGAAAACTTTTGGATAGGTATCCTACATCTGAATCTGAACTGAATTCTTTCTGGTTAAAGAATCTCTTTCTAGTTGCTCTGGAACAATTAGGAGATTTTCTGGAAGAAATACGGGTTTCTGCTTCTGGTGGCAACATGCTATTGGTTGGTGGTTCCGCTTATGGGGTCAAATCAATACGTTCTAAGAAGAAATATTTGAATATCAATCTCATCGATCTCAGAAGTATCATACAAAATCCCATCAATCGAATCGCTTTTTCGAGAAATACGAGACATCTAAGTCGTACAAGTAAAGAGATCTATTCATTGATAAGAAAAAGAAAAGGGGTGAACGGTGATTGGATTGATGAGAAAATAGAATCCTGGGTCGCGAACAGTGATTTGGTTGATGATGAAGAAAGAGAATTCTTGGTTCAGTTCTCCACCTTAACGACCGAAAAAGAAAAAAGGATTGATCAAATTCTATTGAGTCTGACTCATAGTGATCATTTATCAAAGAATGACTCTGGTTATCAAATGATTGAACAACCGGGATCAATTTACTTACGATACTTAGTTGACATTCATAAAAAGTATCTAATGAATTATGAGTTCAATAGATCCTGTTTAGCAGAAAGACGGATATTCCTTGCTCATTATCAGACAATCACTTATTCACAAACCCCGTGTGGGGCTAATAGTTTTCATTTCCCATCTCATGGAAAACCCTTCTCGCTCCGTTTAGCCCTATCCCCTTCTAGGGGTATTTTAGTGATAGGTTCTATAGGAACTGGACGATCCTATTTGGTCAAATACCTAGCGACAAACTCCCATGTTCCTTTCATTACGATATTTCCGAACAACTTTCCGTATTCGTATTACAAGCCTGAAGGTTTTTTTATTGATGATAGTGATAGTGACGATAGTGATTATCGTGACGATATCGATATTGATGATAGTGACGATATTGATGATGACCTTGATCTTGATACGGAGCTGCTAGATATGACGAATGTGCTAACTATGGATATGCCGCCGAGTATATACGGATTTTATATCGATATCACCTTTCGATTCGCATTAGCAAGAGCAATGTCTCCTTGCATAATATGGATTCCAAACATTCATGATCTGTATGTGAATTACAGATCCTTCGGTCTATTACAGAACTATCTCTCCAGAGATTGTGAAAGATATTCCACTAGAAATATTCTTGTTATTGGTTCGACTCATATTCCCCAAAAAGTGGATCCCGCTCTAATAGCTCCGAATAAATTAAATACATGCATTAAGATACGAAGGCTTCTTATTCAACAACAACGAAAGCACTTTTTCATTCTTTCATATACTAAAGGGTTTCACTTGGAAAAGAAAATGTTCCATACTAACGGATTCGGGTCCATAACCATGGGTTCCAATGCACGAGATCTTGCAGCACTTATCAATGAGGCCCTATCCATTAGTATTACACAGAAGAAATCAATTATAGAAACTAATACAATTAGATCAGCTCTTCATAGACAAACTTGGGAT